TGAAAATGAATCCTAATGATTCATCAGGTGGGATGGCGGAACGAACCAGAGAATAATTTCATTTAGTCTGAGCGATCGTGGGCTAACCCTACAACTGAACTAGCTATTAAAAGATAAAAGAGTAAATATTCGCCCGCGACTTTTTTTTCAATTGTTTTGATTCGCGAGGAGCCGGATGAGAAGAAACTTTCATGTCCAGTTCTGTAGTAGAGATGGCATTGCGAAACAACCATCAACTATAACCCCAAAAGAACCAGATTCCGTAAACAACATAGAGGAAGAATGAGGGGAATATCGTATCGAGGTAATTCTATTTGTTTCGGTCGATATGCTCTTCAGGCACTTGAACCCGCTTGGATCACATCTAGACAAATAGAAGCAGGGCGACGAGCAATGACACGAAATGCCCGCCGTGGTGGAAAAATATGGGTACGTATATTTCCAGACAAACCCGTTACAGTAAGACCTGCGGAAACACGTATGGGGTCGGGTAAAGGATCTCCCGAATATTGGGTAGCTGTTGTTAAACCAGGTAGAATACTTTATGAAATGGGTGGAGTAGCAGAAAATATAGCTCGAAAGGCTATTTCAATAGCGGCATCCAAAATGCCTATACGAACTCAATTCATTATTTCGTGATAGAAACGTATAACCAAAAGAAAGAGTTCTTGGAATAAAAAAGCAATTGCAGGTTTATTTTTTTTTTTTAGCCCCTTTTGTTTTGCATTGAAAGAACAGATAAAAAAAAATGATATGATTCAACCCCAGACCTATTTGAATGTAGCAGATAACAGCGGGGCCCGAGAATTGATGTGTATTCGAATACTAGGAGCTAGTAATCGCCGATATGCTCATATTGGTGATGTTATTGTTGCTGTGATCAAAGAAGCAGTACCAAATATGCCCCTAAAAAGATCGGAAGTGATAAGAGCTGTAATTGTACGTACTTGTAAAGAACTCAAACGCGATAATGGTATGATAATACGATATGATGACAATGCTGCAGTTGTCATTGATGAAGAAGGAAATCCAAAAGGAACTCGAGTTTTTGGTGCGATCGCCCGAGAATTAAGAAAGTTAAATTTTACTAAAATAGTGTCATTAGCCCCTGAAGTATTATAAGATAAGAACATCATCATCATATAGAGTTATAAAGGTATAGTAGAGTATTTTGTTTGAATGATTAATAGATTGTGTCTCACGTATATACCTTTAATAATGTTACTTCATAACAAAAAATATCATGTTTATTATATCAAAATTTTGAGGAACCACAAATTTTAGTTCATTATGGGTAGGGACACTATTGCTGACATAATAACCTCTATACGAAATGCTGACATGCATAGAAAAGTAACGGTTCGAATATCATCTACTAGCATCACTGAAAGCATTGTAAAAATACTTTTAAGAGAAGGTTTTATAGAAAACGTGAGAAAACATCGGGAAAACAACAAAGATTTTTTGGTTTTAACCCTACAACATAGAAGAAATAGGAAGGGGCCATCTCAAACTATTTTAAATTTAAAACGGATAAGTCGACCTGGTCTACGAATCTATTCTAACTATCAAAGAATTCCTAGAATTTTAGGTGGTATAGGGATTGTAATTATTTCTACTTCTCGAGGTATAATGACAGACCGAGAAGCTCGATTAGAAGGAATCGGGGGAGAAATCTTGTGTTATATATGGTAATCCTTCGACTATCAAAATTAGATATGAAATTGATTATTTGTGAAAAAAAAAAAGATAAAGAGTTATCTAATATCACTCCTCCTCCATTAGTTGATATTTCAAGGGGGTTTTACCTGGAATGAAGGAACAAAAATGGGTTCATGAAGGTTTAATTACTGAATCACTTCCCAACGGTATGTTCCGGGTTCGTTTAGATAATGAAGATCTGATTCTAGGTTATGTTTCAGGAAGGATCCGACGTAGTTTTATACGGATACTACCAGGAGATAGAGTCAAAATTGAGGTAAGTCGTTATGATTCAACTCGAGGGCGTATAATTTTTAGACTCCGCAACAAAGATTCGAACTCGAACGATTAGGTGATTTAAGATTACTTTTGGGGAGATACAAGTCGAGATTTTAAATGAAATTTCAAGAAACTTATTTTCTTCCACGAAGTAGATTAGGAATTAAGTTTAAGTTAAGGAATGCAAAATATGAAAATCAGGGCCTCTGTTCGTAAAATTTGTGAAAAATGTCGACTGATCCGTAGGCGGGGACGAATTATCGTAATCTGTTCCAACCCAAGACATAAACAAAGACAAGGATAATTTTTCTAAAAGGAACTCTCTAAAGGACCCCAAATGTACAAATAAAAATAAAAGATCTGTTTTAACATGAAATGGATATATCCATATATCTCTGACTCATATTTATGAGATGCTAAAATATGGCAAAACCTATACCAAGAATTGGTTCACGTAGGAATGGACGTATTGGTTCACGTAAAAGTACACGTAGACTACCAAAGGGAGTTATTCATGTTC